CAATACTTGAAAAGTTCTGTCTCCATTTTTATTTCCTAATGTCATTAGGAAGACACAATTTGGGGATTCAAATCCCAGAATCGTTCATGAATTCGAAGTAAGCAGTCAATAGTTAATGGTTCCAATTTATCCTAAATTTTGGCTGAAAATCCACATTTGATTTCTCAATAGAAAAATGAGAGATTTTTTTTAGCATTGTTGATTTTCAGATACTATACAATCCATCGAAGGGATGGATCAAATCCAATCATCAAATCCAACCAAAAAGGGAGGGTTTCTCTTAGGAAAGGGATTAAGAAAAATGGGACTCAAAACGGAAGTACAATAAAAATTCCGTAATCCAGGAAAACGATCCTATCCATTTTGTAACATTTTGGCGGCATGGCCGAGTGGTAAGGCGGGGGACTGCAAATCCTTTTTCCTCAGTTCAAATCTGGGTGTCGCCTGATCAACAAAAAACTCGAAATCTCTTCTTCTCTTCTGTTCTGTTGATACTTGTTTGATTCTAAGCATCTGATCTGAGGGTTTTCTAAAAGATTGTGAATCTTTGCATTGCATCTAGGATTCAAGGAAATATTCTAATCTAATGATAGAGGGGCTGGCAAGACTTCACGATTCCCTTCTATTACTAATACTAAGGTAGTGTCTAATGAATGGATCTTGAATTAGATTGGAGAGCCTGATAGGAAATCTGATTCAATTAATAGTTGTGGAAGGGGGCGGAAGTTGCTTTATATACGACGGACTCGCGAGAATCTTGGAGTGCTCAGGTATTCAATTAATATTAGATTAGATGGATAATGGACCTTTTTTATAGAAAAAGGGGCAAAAATACAGAATTTATTTTCGGCAACCCCCCCACAGTCAAGCCCCCCTCTTTCACATTCACAGACATACTCGAGAAAAGGGGGGTACGGATTAGATCAAGCAAAGGGAGAAATTAGGGTTCTGTACTAGATAGTGATTTCTCTTTTTTAGTGATTTCCGCCTTTCTGTTTTTGCTTAGGAAGGTCAAAAAAGAATGGGCCTTCTTATTCCTACATCTTCCCATTCCCTTGAGATGTTACTACGTATTTTGCTTGTGTTTAATCTTTCACGATTCAAAAAAGCATCATATATTGGATTGATTTTTCAATAGTGTTCGGTCAGAATCCCCTTTTGACTCTGCACCATTGATTCCACTATTATTAGTGAGGAATAATGGAAGAATTCCTTCCTATTTATAGAGATAGGGGACATAACTCACATGGATATGGATATAGTAAGTCTCGCTTGGGGTGCTTTAATGGTAGTCTTTACATTTTCTCTTTCACTCGTAGTGTGGGGAAGAAGTGGACTTTAAAAGTACTACTAATTGAGTTGAGGAATCAAACTGTATCAGTTGTTTTATAGATCGTTCTGCAACGCGTTTTGAGCTATTTAAAATCGAAATATCTTAATTTCAAATTCCATTGGACTCCAATGGAATAATGTATGATAGGAATCATACTCTTTCAATCAAAGAAATATTTCAATGATTCCCATCTTTTTTGTATTTTGAAAGGAAAGGGATCCAGATGATTGGAAAAAATTTCCAATCTAATTCTTCCGGAATTTTCTATTTCTTATTTCTATTTCAATTATTAATTAATGGGCTCTTACTATGGGCTCTTACCTTATAGATTAGATGGATACTGAGGAAGACCAAACCCCTTTTTATTTCTTTCCCTCTTTACTCTTCAAAGAAGAAGTTGTTTTGTTAAGTGTATACGCACTTTCTATGATAAAAGATATAGACATAGTGGTTGTCTAACGAGAGACTGTGCAATAATATAATAAGACCTTGCCTCAGGCGAGTCACATACTGCCCATTTACCGCTGGGTTTCTAATTTTAGAAAGGAGATTTTTGCTTTATCGACTTTTTTCTATCATGGGTCGGGCGTTAAAAATCGGTGAGGTTTACTCTTCCTTTTCGAAATCTGAAGAAGTGCCCGTGGACCTCCCCTCCTGTCATGTCAATAGTTAAATCAATTATTTCTTCGAAATACTAAAAAAAAGATTACTACGTGATTTTAGTAATCTATATGCCCATATCGTTTTTCAATCATGGATTCTTTCCAAAAATACCGATATTCAGATTGGAAATCCTAAAAATCTAGTAATTCAAATCATAATTCGAATCATAAGATAAGAGTTAAGACAATTATTTCAGATTGATCGGAACAAGTAGATGTAGCAAATAAATAGAATTGGGTGCTATGTCCATTCCATACAATAAATATCGGGAATCGATATACACCTATATGAATATGAAGAGAATATTCTAGATTGCTCTATCTAAAATGAAGCCTCTAATCTTTATTCTTCTAATCTTTATTCTAGAGTAGAACTTTATAGACTAAGAGATAGATAGTATGGTAAGTAAAAAAATAGATGAATCTTTCTTTCTTACCATACTATCGAATTTAGAAAATACTGCCGATTAGAGTCCGCTCATTTCATTTAAGAAAGACGCGAAATTGGAATCCTTTTCATTTTACTTTGTCCATTTTTGATAAAAACTCAGAAGGAAAGTTTCATTCAAATTCATTTGATAATTCAATTGAATTAATCATTTTGACTGACTGTTTTTACGTAAATGATAAGTAGAAAGGCGGTAGGAACTAGAATGAATAGTGCAGTAGCAATAAATGCAAGAATATTTACTTCCATAATCTCATCGGTTTTTTACTTCGCAATAACTCGGGATTTAATCCCATAGAGATGATAAATCTTTCGCCTGTAAATTCAATGAATGAATTACCTCTCGATGATCTTGAATCGGATCAATATTATGAATAAGAATATCTGAGCTATCAAATCAATTCGTCTTCGAGACTTGAATAGTATAGCATAGGAAGTTCTTTTATCCATACCGAATCCAAACTTGGATTGCTGACCTAATCAATCCTAAATTTATTTATTTTTCATTTGTTTACCTTATTTTTTATCTTACGTCTTCCTTGTACAATCAATCATCTAATGAATGAAGTATCATCAGATTGCCCTTCCACTTCGATTCGTCACATAGTTACAAACCCAAACAAAGAAGAAAAGCGAAAAAAAAAAAGAGTTAAGTTCTAAACTTCTTGTGATTTTTTGGAAGATGAAGACAAAGAAGTTTGATAAAGATGAGGCCGGTATAAAAGATCTAATATCACTTTTTTAGGGTTTGTTATCGGACCTTAACAAAAATGGAAAAATAGGAAAGAAAAAAAGCCCCCTTGCTTTGGGCTTTGGAAATGCAATTCTGCCCCCTGGCATCCTTTCATAGAAAGGGAGAAATTAATTGATGTATTTTTTGGATCCGTCGGGACTGACGGGGCTCGAACCCGCAGCTTCCGCCTTGACAGGGCGGTGCTCTGACCAATTGAACTACAATCCCAGGGAAGTAAGGGATCTAGCAGAAAATTGGATTCTTTTTTTTATTCGTATTTCGTATGGGTATTTCGGAAGGACAAGGGGGTTATACCATCTCATGGTAGATTGGGGAATTCATTATTGGGCCGAGCTGGATTTGAACCAGCGTAGACATATTGCCAACGAATTTACAGTCCGTCCCCATTAACCGCTCGGGCATCGGCCCGGGACGAATCCACTTTAGGCTTATTGGTAATCCATGATCAACCTCCCTTCATAGTACCCTACCCCCAGGGGAATTCGAATCCCCGCTGCCTCCTTGAAAGAGAGATGTCCTAAACCACTAGACGATGGGGGCCGACTTGCCCAACCGCCCTCATACTATGATCATAGTATGAATATGAACAGTTTTTTGAAATTGTCAATATAATGGAATGGTATGATTAGACCCGCGGGATCTTTCCATTTTTCAGAATTCTATAAGAATTTTTTGATTCGTCATTCATATTCATGAATCGTTCATTAGAATATTAGAATCGCCACACTCTATATAAATTAAAAAAAATTAAAGAAAATAGAAATTAACTAAAAATAAATTGAAATAGAAATGAAATAGAATATAGATTTCTATATTCTAATTCTATTTCATTTCTAGAAAAAAAAAAAAAAAAAAAAAAATACAAACAACTATAAAACAACTCTAAATAATATGAGGGACAGGATTTGTTCAGGGAATGATTGGTCCGTCCGAAAAGAAGAGGGAGGGCTTATTTCGATTTTTTTGCTTTCATTCATTGTTAAGATGAGATATTCTGATCCCTATCTCCCACTAAGACGGGAAATTAACAACCAATAAATCGAGTAAGCGGGATCAAGAAGTTATCGAAAATTTTCCCTAAGAATTTTGTTCAGTGGACAAGTAGAATCTCTTCATCACATGAAATATCTTGAAATTTCTGTAAATGGGTAAGTGTAAAATGGGTAAGTGTACATGTATGTTATGTATCAATCAAGTGAATTTTCTTTTAATGGGGATTAATTCAATATTTAATGGGGATTAATTCAATAAAAGAAATTAGGGTCGGGCTTGAATTCATTTTATTTGACTCTAGACTTTCTAGGTAAATCCATTTGATTATTCAAGAATCAGCCACTATGAGTTTACTGTGTGTACTTTTGTATATAATGTATATAATTGTGTATAATCTATGGACATATAGAGATTTTATCTACTTTCTCTACATAGTGACTCATTTAGGAATTAAATCAAATAAGCCCCTTTAACTCAGGGGTAGAGTAACGCCATGGTAAGGCGTAAGTCATCGGTTCAAATCCGATAAGGGGCTTTGGTTTTTTTCATAAAAATCCAGCCGTAGTCTTCAGAAAATAGAGATTTTTTTGGAATCAAAAAGTAACTAACTGGATAATACAGTATCATTATACTGAGTTAGAGTAGAGTAGTTCTAGTTAGAAAGACATTTTTTCCGTGAATGATCATTATTATGAAAAATATGAATAATGAGAAGCCGCCTCTTGAATCACCAAAGGTCCCTATTTTCCATTATACCAATCCAATCCATTGAAAAGATTCGAAATCAACAAAAAAAAGTAAGTGGACCTG